AAAAAAAAAAAAAAAAAAAAAAAAAAATCACTGTTTATTTTTATTGTTAATTTTACAATGGAAAATTATCAATTAATGAATTGCCTGATAAAAAGGATTACCTTGATAGGGTAAATTATGTAATTTGTTACATTCATTATAATTATATTTAATAGAATTAAACTATTTCTAAAAGTATCAAAAACTTTTGTGCATCATACACTAAAATATAAAAAGATAAGCTAACTAAGCTATTGGGTTCATACCCCACTTATAAAGGTTCTAATCCTTTTCTTTTTAATTTTTAATAATTCTTCTAAAATTATATTTATAATAATTTTAATAATAGGAACTATAATTTCTATTTCAGCAAATTCTTGATTAAGAGCTTGAATGGGATTAGAAATTAATTTGTTATCTTTTATCCCCCTAATAAGAGATAATAAATTAATATCTACAGAATCCTCATTAAAATACTTTTTAACACAAGCACTAGCGTCTTCAATTTTATTATTTTCAGTAATTTTATTATTATTAAATACAAGAAAAATTAACTCATCTTATATATTAGAAATAATAATTTTTTCATCTTTACTTTTAAAGAGAGGTTCAGCTCCATTTCATTTTTGATTTCCAAATGTAATAGAAGGATTATCGTGAACAAATGCTTTAATTTTAATAACATGACAAAAAATTGCTCCGTTAATATTAATTTCTTATATTATTATTAAACCATTAATTATTATTAGAATTATTTTTTCAAGAATAATTGGAGCATTAGGAGGTTTAAATCAGACTTCATTACGTAAATTAATAGCTTATTCATCAATTAATCATTTAGGGTGAATATTAGCTGCAATATATTATAGAAATAATTTATGAATAACTTATTTTATATTCTATTCATTTTTAACTTTTAGAATAATTTTCATGTTTAATATATTTAAAATTTCTCATATTAATCAATTATTTACATTAATATTTTATTCAAAAAATATAAAATTTTTTTTATTTTTTAATTTATTATCATTAGGTGGATTACCTCCATTTTTAGGATTCTTTCCAAAATGAATTGTAATCCAATCATTATCAATTAATAATCAATTTTTATTAACTTTCATAGTAATAATAACATTGATTACTTTATATTTTTATATACGATTAACATATAGAGCTTTTATATTAAATTATTATGAAAATAATTGAATAAATAATTCAATTTATAATTTATTAAATATAAAAATTTTTATAATTTGTTCATATATTTCTTCATTTGGTTTATTTTTATTATCCTCTTTATATTTTATACTTTAAGGTTTTAAGTTAAATAAACTAATAGCCTTCAAAGCTATAAATATAAGAAAAATCTTGTAAGCCTTAGTAAAATTTTACTCCTTTAGAATTGCAGTCTAATATCATTATTGACTATAAAGCCTTGATTAAAGAGAATTATTCTCATAAATAAATTTACAATTTATCGCCTAACTTCAGCCATTTAATCGCGACAATGATTATTTTCTACTAATCACAAAGATATTGGAACATTATATTTTATTTTCGGAGCATGATCTGGAATAGTGGGAACATCTTTAAGAATTTTAGTTCGAGCTGAACTAGGACATCCAGGTGCTCTAATTGGTGATGATCAAATTTATAATGTAATTGTTACAGCTCATGCATTTGTAATAATTTTTTTTATAGTTATACCAATTATAATTGGAGGATTTGGAAATTGATTAGTTCCGCTTATATTAGGAGCCCCTGATATAGCTTTTCCTCGAATAAATAATATAAGCTTTTGACTTTTACCTCCTGCTTTAACCCTACTGCTTGTAAGAAGAATAGTAGAAAACGGAGCTGGAACAGGATGAACTGTTTATCCCCCTTTATCATCTAATATTGCTCATGGAGGAGCTTCTGTTGATTTAGCAATTTTTTCTCTTCATTTAGCAGGAATTTCTTCAATTTTAGGAGCTGTAAATTTTATCACTACAGTTATTAATATACGATCTGTAGGAATTACTTTTGATCGAATACCTTTATTTGTATGATCAGTAGTTATCACAGCATTATTATTGCTTTTATCACTTCCAGTATTAGCTGGAGCTATTACTATATTATTAACAGACCGAAATTTAAACACTTCATTTTTTGATCCAGCAGGAGGAGGTGATCCTATTTTATATCAACATTTATTTTGATTTTTTGGACATCCTGAAGTTTATATTTTAATTCTTCCTGGATTTGGAATAATTTCTCATATTATTAGTCAAGAATCAGGAAAAAAAGAAACATTCGGAGCTTTAGGAATAATTTATGCAATACTAGCTATTGGATTACTTGGATTTATTGTATGAGCTCATCATATATTTACAGTTGGAATAGATGTAGATACTCGTGCTTATTTTACATCAACTACAATAATTATTGCTGTTCCAACAGGAATTAAAATTTTTAGTTGATTAGCAACATTATATGGAACTCAACTAAATTATTCCCCAGCTACATTATGAGCTCTAGGATTTGTATTTTTATTTACAGTAGGAGGATTAACAGGAGTTGTATTAGCTAATTCATCCCTTGATATTATTTTACATGATACATATTATGTAGTTGCCCATTTTCATTATGTATTATCTATAGGAGCAGTATTTGCTATTATAGCAGGATTTGTACATTGATATCCATTATTTACAGGATTAACTTTAAATAATAAACTTTTAAAAAGTCAATTTAGTATTATATTTATTGGAGTAAATTTAACATTTTTTCCTCAACATTTTTTAGGATTAGCAGGAATACCACGACGATATTCAGATTATCCAGATGCTTATACAGCATGAAATATTATCTCAACTATTGGTTCTACAATTTCTTTATTAGGTATTTTATACTTTTTCTATATTATCTGAGAAAGTATAGTATCTCAACGTCAAGTATTATTTCCTATTCAATTATGTTCATCTATTGAATGATTACAAAACACCCCACCAGCTGAACATAGTTATTCTGAACTTCCTTTATTAACTAATTTCTAATATGGCAGATTAGTGCAATGGATTTAAGCTCCATATATAAAGTATTTTACTTTTATTAGAATATTAATGTCAACATGAGCAAATTTAGGTTTACAAAATAGTTCTTCTCCTTTAATAGAACAATTAATTTTTTTTCATGACCATGCACTTTTAATTTTATTAATAATTACTATTTTAGTAGGTTATTTAATATTTATACTACTTTTTAATAAATATGTAAATCGATACTTATTACATGGACAAACTATTGAAATTATTTGAACAGTTCTTCCTGCAATTATTTTATTATTTATTGCATTTCCATCTTTACGACTTTTATATTTATTAGATGAAATTAATGAACCAATAATTACTTTAAAAACAGTTGGTCATCAGTGATATTGAAGTTATGAATATTCAGATTTTAAAAATATTGAATTTGATTCATATATAATTCCTACAAATGAATTATCAATTAATAAAGCACGTTTATTAGAAGTTGATAACCGAATTGTCTTACCAATAAATGCTCAAATTCGAATTTTAGTAACATCAACAGATGTTATTCATTCATGAACTGTTCCAGCTTTAGGGGTAAAAGTTGATGCAACTCCAGGCCGAATTAATCAAACAAACTTTTTAATTAATCGACCAGGTTTATATTATGGTCAATGTTCTGAAATTTGTGGAGCTAATCATAGTTTTATACCAATTGTAGTTGAAAGAATTCCGTCTAATTATTTTATTAAATGAATTTCTAATAATATAAATTCTTCATTAGATGACTGAAAGCAAGTACTGGTCTCTTAAACCATATTATAGTAAATTAGCACTTACTTCTAATGAAAAAATTAGTTAAATTTAATAACATTAGTTTGTCAAACTAAAATTATCAATTTTTATGATATTTTTTAATTCCACAAATAGCTCCAATTAGCTGATTAAGTTTATTTATTATTTTTTCAATTACATTTATAATTTTTAATATAATAAATTATTTTTCATTTACTCCTTCAATACCTAAATTAAATTTAATTAATAAAAATAAAACAAATTCAATAAATTGAAAATGATAACAAATTTATTCTCAGTATTCGACCCTTCTTCAAGAATTTTTAATTTATCATTAAATTGATTAAGAACTTTTCTAGGTATTTTAATAATTCCTTCTTTATATTGATTAATACCTTCACGTTATAATATTTTCTGAAATAATATTTTATTAACTTTACATAAAGAATTTAAAACATTATTAGGTCCAATAGGAATAAATGGTTCTACATTTATTTTTGTTTCATTATTTTCTATAATTTTATTTAATAATTTTATAGGTTTATTTCCTTACATTTTTACAAGAACTAGTCATTTAACATTAACTTTAACATTAGCATTACCATTATGGTTATGTTTTATATTATTTGGATGAATTAATAATACTCAACATATATTTGCTCACCTAGTTCCTCAAGGAACTCCATCAATTTTAATACCATTCATAGTATGTATTGAAACAATTAGAAATGTAATTCGTCCAGGAACATTAGCAGTGCGATTAACAGCTAATATAATTGCAGGACACTTATTATTAACACTTTTAGGAAATACTGGTCCTTCTATATCAACAATTTTATTAAGAGTATTAATTATTACTCAAATTGCTTTACTAGTTTTAGAATCAGCTGTTGCTATAATTCAATCATATGTATTTGCTGTTTTAAGAACATTATATTCTAGAGAAGTAAATTAATGTCAACTCATTCAAATCATCCATTTCATTTAGTAGATTACAGTCCATGACCTTTAACAGCTTCAATTGGAGCTATAACAACAGTAGCTGGTATAGTAAAATGATTTCATCAATTTAATTTATCATTATTTTTATTAGGAAATATTATTACTATTTTAACAGTCTATCAATGATGACGAGATGTATCACGAGAAGGAACATTTCAAGGTCTACATACTTATATAGTTACAACAGGATTACGATGAGGAATAATTTTATTTATTTTATCAGAAGTATTATTTTTTATATCTTTTTTTTGAGCATTCTTTCATAGAAGTTTATCTCCATCAATTGAATTAGGATCTATTTGACCTCCATTAGGAATTACTGCATTTAATCCCTTTCAAATTCCGTTATTAAATACAGTAATTTTATTAACATCTGGAATTACAGTAACTTGAGCTCACCATAGTTTAATAGAAGGAAATCATTCACAAGCAACTCAAGGATTATTTTTCACAGTTCTACTAGGTATTTATTTCACAATTTTACAAGCATATGAATATGTTGAAGCCCCATTTACAATTGCTGATTCAGTTTATGGATCAACTTTTTTTATAGCAACAGGATTCCATGGAATTCATGTACTAATCGGAACAACTTTTCTGTTAATTTGTTTAATTCGTCATTTAAATAATCATTTTTCAATAAATCACCACTTCGGATTTGAAGCCGCTGCTTGATATTGACATTTTGTTGATATTGTATGATTATTTCTTTATGTATCAATTTATTGATGAGGAGAATAACTATAATTATTTATATAGTATAAAAAGTATATTTGACTTCCAATCATAAGGTCTATATTATAATAGTATAAATAATTTTAAGAATTTTTATATTAAGATTAATTATTATATTAATTTCAATATTAGTAATATTTTTAGCATCAATTATTTCTAAAAAATCTATTATTGATCGTGAAAAATCATCTCCATTTGAATGCGGATTTGATCCTAAATCATCTTCACGTCTCCCATTCTCTTTACGATTTTTTTTAATTACAATTATTTTTTTAATTTTTGATGTAGAAATTGCACTAATTTTACCAATTATTTTAATTATTAAATTCTCTAACTTATTAATATGATCAATTTCTTCATCTATTTTTATTTTAATTTTATTATTAGGATTATATCATGAATGAAATCAAGGAATATTAAATTGATCAAATTAATAGGGTTGTAGTTAAATATAACATTTGATTTGCATTCAAAAAGTATTGAAATTCAATCTACCTTGAATATGAAGTGATTTATTACAATTAGTTTCGACCTAATTTTAGGTAGTTATACCCTTATTCTTTAATTGAAGCCAAAAAGAGGCTTATCACTGTTAATGATAAAATTGAAATTAATTTCCAATTAAAGAAGTATGATGTTCAAGTAAAAGCTGCTAACTTTTCTCTTTTAATGGTTAAATTCCATTTATACTTCTAATATATATATATATATTTATATAGTTTAATAAAAACATTACATTTTCATTGTAAAATTAAAAATATTTTTTTATAAATTACTAAAATAAATTCACAATATTCAAAGATTAATTAATCTCCTTAACATCTTCAATGTCACACTCTACTTTATAAGCTATTTGAATATAAAAAAACAAACATATAAATAATTAAAATTCAAAAAACAAATCTTAATAAATAAATTTTTAAATTATTATTCTGTAATAATTGATTAAATTGAGAATTTTTCACTAAATTGTAATAAAGTTTCTGACCCCCAAAATATTCAGATCAACCTTGATCAAAACATTTTACTATTGTTCCTATTATTAAAAAATGATTAATAATACCATAAGTAGAAATATAAGGTATAAATCATATTGAACCTAAAAAATAAGAACTATGATATATATTATAAGCTTTATTATAAAAAAATAAAGAAATTATTGAAATTTTATAACCTATTATTCCTCCTATAATACAAACAAATATTGTTAACAATTTTAAATAATAAGGAAGAATAATAACAATAGGAGTAGGAAAAATTAATCATCTTAATATTCTTCCCCCAAAAATTCTTAAAATTAACAAACCTATTATACTTTTTAATATAACTCAACTTTCATCATTTAATAGATTTAAAGATGAAAAATTAGAATCGCCAGTTATAGAATAATATACTAAACGAAAAGAATAACATACAGTTAAACCAGTAGAAAAAAAATATAAGAAAAAAGAAAAAAAATTAATATAAGAAAATGAAACTATTTCCAAAATTAAATCTTTTGAATAGAATCCTGCTAAAAAAGGTATTCCACATAAAGCTAAATTAGCTACATTAAAACAGGAAGAAGTTAATGGTATTATTATTCTTAATCTTCCTATTAAACGAATATCTTGAGTATTATTCATATTATGAATAATAGCTCCTGCACATATAAATAATAAAGCTTTGAATAGTGCATGAGTAAGTAAATGAAAAAAAGCTAATTTTAAATATCCTATTGATAAAATTCTTATTATTAACCCTAATTGTCTTAAAGTTGATAATGCAATAATTTTTTTTAAATCAAATTCATAATTAGCTCCTAATCCAGATATAAATATAGTTAATCCAGAAAATAATAATAATAAATTACCTATTCAACAATCTACTAATAATATATTAAACCGAATTAATAAATAAACTCCTGCAGTTACTAAAGTTGAAGAATGAACTAGTGCAGAAACAGGAGTAGGAGCTGCTATTGCAGCAGGTAATCATGAAGAAAAAGGAATTTGAGCTCTTTTAGTTATAGCTGCTAATATTACTAACAAACCAATTATTATTATTTCAAAATGATTTTTTATAAATTCTAAATAAAAAATATAATTTCAACTTCCATAATTTAATATTCATGCAATAGCCAATAATAATGCAACATCACCAATTCGATTAGATAAAGCTGTTAATATACCTGCATTATAAGATTTAATATTTTGAAAATAAATAACTAAACAATAAGATACAAGACCTAACCCATCTCATCCTAATAAAATTCTAATTAAATTAGGACTAATAATTAATAATATTATTGAACTTACAAATATAAGCACTAACATAATAAATCGATTAATTTTATAATCTGATTCTATATATTCTTTTCTGTAAAAAATTACTAAACAAGAAATTATTAAAACAAATGATATAAAAATTAATCTTATTCAATCAAATAATAAAGTTATTACAATAACTATAGAATTTAATGAAACAACCTCTCATTCAATAAAAACTCTATAATCTATTAATAAAAATAAAATTCCAAAATAAAAAGACAATAAACTACAAATAAATAAATTAATAAAACTAATTTTACAAATTGATAAATATTTCACGATTTAAAAAGATAAAATCTTATCATTGATACCACAAATCAATATTTTTATTAAACTATTTAAATATAATCATAATAAACATATATCACTTTTTAAAATTAATAAATTTAAAGGAAATCAATGCAAAAATAAAAGTAAAAATTCCCGAGTTAATCCTCCTCTAAAAGAATATACACCAGAAAATAACTTACCATGTTGTCTATATGCATATAAATATAAAGTATAAGCAGCACTAAAAAAAGATAATAAAGATAATATTAATATAGAAACTCATGATCATCTCACAATTCTATTAATTAAAGAAATTTCTCCTAATAAATTTAAAGTAGGAGGAGCTGCTATATTTGCTGAACTTAATAAAAATCATCATAATGCTATAGAAGGTATAAAATTTAATAAACCTTTATTAATTAATAATCTACGTCTACCTAATCGTTCATAAGAAATATTTGCTAAACAAAATAATCCAGAAGAACATAATCCATGAGCAATTATTAATGAATAAGCTCCGCATATTCCTGTATAAGTTATAGTTATTAATCCAGATAACACAATTCCTATATGAGCAACTGAAGAATAAGCAATTAATGCTTTTAAATCAGTTTGTCGTAGACATAATAAACTTACTAAAACTCCACCAACTAAACTAATTCTTACTCAAATAAAATTAAATTTTAGACCGATCATTTGTAAGAAAGAATAAACTCGCAATAATCCATATCCTCCTAATTTTAACATAATTCCTGCTAAAATTATTGAACCAGAAACAGGAGCTTCTACATGAGCTTTAGGTAATCATAAATGGACTAAAAATATTGGTATTTTTACTAAAAATGCTATTACTAAAGAAAAATAAAGAACTTCAAAAAAAAAATTAAAATTTCTTAATAAATAAAAATTTATTGTTCCCGTTACATTATATAAGTAAAAAATACCAATTAATATAGGTAAAGATACTAATAAGGTATAAAATAATAAATAAACCCCTGCTTGTAAACGTTCCGGCTGATACCCCCACCCTAAAATTAAAAATAATGTAGGAATTAGACTTCTTTCAAAAAATATATAAAATATAAATAAATTTATTCTTCTAAATGTAAAAATTAATAAAATTAATAAAAACATAATATTTAATAAAAATAAATTTAAATAATTATTATACTTAAAAATAGATTCACTTGCCATTAATATTAAAGAAATAATTCATAATCTTAATAAAATTAATCCATAAGAAATTATATCACAACCAAATAAATAAGAGATTGATATAAAATAATTGCTATACATATTTATTAAAATAAAAATAAAACTTAATAAAAATAATAAACTTTGAACCGTTCAATACATATTAACTATAAAACATAAAGGAAATAAAAATATAATTCTTATAATAATTTTTAACATTGTAAAATATTAAATCTTTGAAAATAATCATTACCATGAGTACGAATTATTGAAACTAAAATAGAAAGACCTAAAGCTCCTTCGCATACTCTAAAAACTAAAAACAATATTCTAAAAAAAAATTCATAATTTATTATATTCAAATAAATAAATAAAATTAAAAATAATCTTAAAACAATATATTCTAATCTTAATAATATTGATAATAAATGTTTATTATTAGAAACAAATATAAATACTCCTATAATAAATAAAATTCTTGGTAGACTTCAATTTAAAATTATCATTAGTTTTAATAGTTTAACAAAAACATTGGTCTTGTAAATCAAAATTAAGAGTATTCTTTTAAAACTTCAAGAAAAAAGAAAATTCTTTATCATTAATCCCCAAAATTAATATTTTAATTAAACTATTTCTTGATATTATTCAATGAACTTTAATAATATTTATATTTATTTTTAATATAATCTTTTTAAATATAAAACATCCATTAGCTATAGGATTAATTTTATTAATTCAAACTACATTAGTAAGTTTAATAACAGGATTATCTACAAAAAGATTCTGATTTTCTTATATTTTATTTTTAGTATTTATTGGTGGAATATTAGTATTATTTATCTATGTAACATCCTTAGCATCTAATGAAATATTCTCATTTTCAATAAAATTAGTAATAATTTCACTTATAATTATATTAATTATAATAATTTGTTTTTATTTTATAGATAAAAATATATTAATTCAATATAAAAATTTAGAAATAAATTCTATTAATAAAATAAATTCATATATCTCAGAAAATTCCCTATCATTAAATAAATTATATAATTATCCAACTAATATTTTAACAATTTTATTAATAAATTATTTATTAATTACATTAATTGCAGTAGTAAAAATTACAAAATTATTTAAAGGACCATTACGACCTATATTTAACTAATGAATAAACCTTTACGAATTAAACACCCAATTTTACAAATTATTAACGGAGCATTAGTAGATTTACCAGCTCCAATTAATATTTCAACATGATGAAATTTTGGATCTTTACTATTCTTATGCTTAATAATTCAAATTTTAACTGGATTATTCTTAGCAATACATTATACAGCAGACATTAATTTAGCATTTAATAGTGTAAATCATATTTGTCGAGATGTAAATTATGGATGATTATTACGAACTATACATGCTAACGGTGCATCATTTTTTTTTATTTGTATTTATTTACATGTAGGTCGAGGAATATACTATGGATCTTACTTATTCACACCAACATGATTAGTTGGAGTAATTATTTTATTTCTAGTAATAGGAACAGCATTTATAGGATATGTATTACCCTGAGGACAAATATCTTTTTGAGGAGCAACAGTTATTACTAATTTGCTATCAGCTATTCCATATTTAGGTATTGATTTAGTACAATGAGTATGAGGAGGATTTGCTGTAGACAATGCAACATTAACTCGATTTTTTACATTTCATTTTATCTTACCATTTATTGTTTTAGCAGCAACATTAGTTCATATTTTATTTTTACATGAAACAGGATCTAATAATCCATTAGGAGTTAATTCAAATAGTGACAAAATTCCATTCCATCCTTATTTTACTTATAAAGATATTGTAGGATTTTTATTAATAACAATAATATTAATTTTATTAGTTCTAATTAATCCATACCTACTAGGTGACCCAGATAATTTTATTCCAGCTAATCCACTAGTTACACCAATTCATATTCAACCTGAATGATATTTTTTATTTGCTTATGCAATTTTACGTTCAATTCCTAATAAATTAGGGGGAGTTATTGCCCTTGTTTTATCAATTGCAATTTTAGCTATTCTTCCATTTTACCACTTAAGAAAATTTCGAGGAATTCAATTTTATCCAATTAATCAATTTTTATTTTGAATAATAGTTTCAACAGTAATTTTATTAACATGAATTGGGGCTCGACCAGTTGAAGATCCTTATGTTCTAATTGGACAAATATTAACCGTATTATATTTCTCATATTATATATTTAATCCATTAATTACTAAATGATGAGATAATCTATTAAATTAGTTAATGAGCTTGAATAAGCATATGTTTTGAAAACATAAGATAGAAAATAATTTTCTATTAACTTTACTAAAATAAATTATTTAAATTAAATAAATTAAAAAAATCTTAAATCCAATAAAAAATATTAAAAAATTTAATGAAAAAGGTAAAAATCTTTTTCAAGCTAAATATATTAATTTATCATATCGAAATCGAGGTAAAGTTCCACGTACTCAAATAAATATAAAAGAAATAAATATCAATTTAACATAAAATAAAAAAGAAAATAAATTTCTTCCCAAAAATATAACACATATTAATATTCTTATAAATAAAATTCTTGCATATTCAGCTAAAAAAATTAAAGCAAATCCACCTCTTCTATATTCTACATTAAATCCTGATACTAATTCAGATTCTCCTTCAGCAAAATCAAAAGGTGTTCGATTAGTTTCAGCTAAAGAAATTCTAAATCAAACTAAAAATATTGGAAATATTAAAAATAAAAATCAAATAAATAATTGATATTTATAAAATATTAATAAATTATAACCATCAATTAAAAAAATAAATCTTAATAAAACTAAAGCTAATCTTACTTCATATGAAATAGTTTGAGCTACAGCTCGCAAACCTCCTAATAAAGCATAATTAGAATTAGAAGATCATCCAGCAATCATTACTGTATAAACACCCAATCTTGTACAACAAAGAAAAAATAATAACCCTAAATTAAAAGAAAATAATTTAATAAATATTGGTATACATATTCACACTAATAAAGCTAGAAATAAAGAAAAAATAGGAGAAAAATAATAAGAAATATAATTAGATAATAAAGGATAGGTTTGTTCCTTAGTAAATAATTTAATTGCATCACAAAAAGGTTGAGGAATTCCTATAATTCCAACTTTATTCGGACCTTTACGAATTTGAATGTATCCTAAAACCTTTCGTTCTAAAAGCGTTAAAAAAGCTACTCTTACTAAAACAAAAATAATTAACAATAATCTTCTAATAATTAACAATAAATTATCTAAAAAAAACAAGTACTATTTGTAATATAAATCACATTTATAAATTCTAAATTTATTGCACTAATCTGCCAAAATAGTAAATTATTTATATTCATTTTAAAAATAATAATTTATTAAATATTAGGTCCTTTCGTACTGAAATATTTTACTTATTTAAAGATAGAAACCAACCTGGCTTACACCGGTTTGAACTCAGATCATGTAAGAATTTAAAAGTCGAACAGACTTAAAATTTAAGCAACTGCACCTAAAATTATTTCTTAATCCAACATCGAGGTCGCAATCTTTTTTATTGATAAGAACTCTCCAAAAAAATTACGCTGTTATCCCTAAAGTAACTTGTATTTTTAATCACAAAAAGTGGATCATTAAATCATAAATTAATGATAAAAAAAATTAAAAGTTATTTAAATTTTAATATCACCCCAATAAAATATTATTATTTATTATAACAAAAAAAATCTAAATAATATTAATAATTATAATATAAAGATTTATAGGGTCTTCTCGTCTTTTAAGTAAATTTTAGCTTTTTGACTAAAAAATTAAATTCTAAACTAAATTATTATGAAACAGTTAATATCTCGTCCAACCATTCATACCAGCCTTCAATTAAAAGACTAATGATTATGCTACCTTTGCACAGTTAAAATACTGCGGCCATTTAAAATTTCAGTGGGCAGGTCAGACTTTTTATAAACAAAAAAAGACATGTTTTTGTTAAACAGGCGAACATTAATTTTGCCGAATTCTTTATAATAACTTTACATAAAAATTTATTTTAAAAATAAATTATACTAATTATATCATTATTTTTTTATTATTAAAATTAAAATAAATATTTCAATAAAAATTTAAAATAAAATAAATAATTAATTGTTATAAAATAAATTATAACATTTTTATTAATAATAACTATTTCTAAGCTTATATTTATTAATTAATTTATTAACTTTTAAAAATTTATTTTACAGCTTATCCCATAAAATATTTAAATTAAATATTTATTTAATTAATTAAATAATTAAATAATATAAAATTTATAAATTGAATTTATTTCTTGAAAAACTAGATACCTTTAAAAACGAATAACATTTCATTACTAATATATTATTTAAAATAATTTTGTAACATTAAATTTTATAATATATTAACTCTTTTAAAATCGAGAAAATTATAATAAATAATTTTTAATAGATAAACCCTGATACACAAGGTACAATAAATTAAATTTACTTTTATATTAAAAATTTTTCAATTATTTCAATTTTATTTCACAATACTATTAAACTATTATTAATATTATTTTTTCTATAAAATATACTAAAACAAATTATCTTATAATTATTTTTAATAACTATTATTAAAAAATAAATAAATTAATAAATAAAATTTAATCAATTTATATTGATTTGCACAAAAATCTTTTCAATGTAAATGAAATACTTTACTTAATAAGCTTTAAATTGCATTCTAGATACACTTTCCAGTACATCTACTATGTTACGACTTATCTTACCTTAATAATAAGAGTGACGGGCGATGTGTACATATTTTAGAGCTAAAATCAAAATATTTATCTTTATAATTTTACTATCAAATCCACCTTCAATAAATATTTCAAATTTATATTCATATAAATAATATTATTGTAACCCATTTTTACTTAAATATAAGCTACACCTTGATCTGATATACTTTCTTTTTAAAAATTATGAAAATTAACATTCTTATAAAATATTCTAATAACGACGGTATATAAACTGATTACAAATTCAAGTAAGGTCCATCGTGGATTATCGATTATAAAACAGGTTCCTCTGAATAGACTAAAATACCGCCAAATTTTTTAAGTTTCAAGAACATAACTATTACTACCTAAGTTTTTATATTTAAATTTTTAATAATAGGGTATCTAATCCTAGTTTTTACTAAAAATTTCTAAGCTTCAATAAATTCATTCTTAAAAAATTAATAAATTTAAAATTTCACCTAATAAATTTAACTTTATTTTTAAAAAACAATTTAACTTTCACTAAAAAAATTTATTTGCATTATTCGTATAACCGCGGTTGCTGGCACAAATTTAACCAATACTCTTTAATATTACTATCTCTAAATTTCTTTAATTAATAATATTAATTATTGCGAATAAATATATTTAATTTATTATTTAAATAAATGATAATTCATACAAAAATTTACATATAAATTAAATTAATAATAAATCATTAAGCTAAAATAAAACTTTATAAAAAAATTTATAAAATATTTTATTATTTAAATTTTATTTTAAATAATTAAAATAATTAAATTTAGTAATGTATTCTATACATATATGTATATATATACAATTAATAAATTTCGTATAATTAAATTTAATAAAATTTAAACTTAAAACAATTAAATAATTTAAATTTAATGAAATTAATAAATAGTATTATTTTATTACTATTATTTTAATAATTTTAACATATTAATAATTAAAAATTGGTACTAGCTCCCGAAAATTTTTCCCCTATTTATTAATAAAATTTTTATTAAATCAATAAAAATAATAAAAATTAAATTAAATATTAATAAATAAAATTAGTATATATGTATATATGTGTATATATATATATAATAAAATCATAAATTTTGTATACTAATATTTATATATATTATATATATATATATAAATTATATATATATATATATACATATATATATATTTAGTACTCTTTTTTTTTACATAAATTTATAAAAAATCATAAATTTTAACATATTTTGATTTCAATAACAAAATAAAATCAGCAATTTATTATTACTATTAAAATCAATTATAATAATTTAATTTTGTAATTTACAAAAATAATTAATCAGTTTAACTTTAATTTAAATAATTAATAATAGTAAGAAAAAATTTTGACAAAATAAAATTTTATGAATTTTTAAATTAAAATTTAATTAAAATATTTTATTTTAGTAAAGAAAATTAACAACAATTTAAATATTAATTATTTAAAAATAATTTAATTTAGTAAAAAAATTTAAATATAATAACATTTTCTTCTAATTTTTTTTTTTTTTTTTTTAATTT